AATGTCCCGAAAATCATTATCAAAAAAAACTTCAACAGGACGTTCTATTTTTAGATAGAAATATATTCGCTCAAAAAAGACTCCAGAAGATGTTGGCCGGAAATGAGAAGATTTATTACGGAGAAAAAGGAAGATGGATTCGTATTCACATGCATAAGAATTATATAGGAACAAGAATAATCTTGGATTACCTTTTAAAAAAATGGAAATATGTTTTTGGGGAGTAATAAGACTATTCCAATTACAATACTCGTAGAAAAAGAAACGTAATAAATGCAAAGAAGAGACATCCTTCACCCAGTAGCGAAGGTTTTGAACCAAAATTTCAAAATGGGTGGGATAGGGTATTAGTACATCTGACGCATAATCTAAATGCGAAAATCGGTCCTCTAGAAAAGGAAATATTGAATGAATTGATCGTAAATTATGAGATTTTGCTATATGCTTCCTTTCTAAGGAAGATAATAGTCGTAGGGAAAATGGAATTTCCACAATGACCGCAAATCCCTCTGAGAGAATTTGCGAATACAAATTCTTATTGTGCCCAAAAACTGGATTTTGAATAGAATCATTAGCCGAAATAATCAAATGATTCTGTTGATACATTCGAGTAATTAATCGTTTCACAATTATTAAACTAGATTTATTGTCAGAACCGGCATTTTCGAACAAAATGGATCTATTTAAACCATGATTATTAGCAAGTGCATAAATATACTCCCGAAAAATAAGGGGGTATAGGAAGTCGTGGCGCCGAGATCCACCGAGTTCTAAATATCCTTGAAATTCCTCCATTTCCAATTCGCTTTGAACTAAAAATAAAGAAAAATAGAATTAATTATTAATTAAAGTAAGGGGTTTATTGGTTATCAAATGATACATAGTACGATATAGTCAAAACAGGGTATTATAGTAAGAATAAGAAAAGAAAAAATACCTCGGAAATGGGTAAACTCATCAAGGGACTCCCTATCCTCTTAGTTTTCTATTTGTTATAGGATAACAAGATGGATTCGAAATCCTTTATTTTTTCAACACAATCGCTCTTTTGATTTGGGAAAAACTATCTTTATCAAGATGCTGCTTCTTTTACACATTTTTGGCCAACCCAAAATGGGAAATAGCTAATAGTTAGGACTCATTAAAAAAATGGATAATCATTCACTAATGGAAAACCCTTTCCCCGTACCGGGCACTAATAAAATTTTAACGTGTAATTAGATGGGGAATCATTCAAATTAAGAACAGAAGCTCGTTGCTTTTTCTTTCCCTATAATTAATTGGGTTCATAGGACTCTATCCATTTATTCATTCGACCCAACTCGGAATTTATTTCAGTTTATTTCTCACTAAGAATTCAAACAAGATTTTGAACCGATCCAGTAAGAATGAAATATTCTCAGAATTTTCTATTGATACGACATGCTGTTTTTTCCAATCATTCCTTTCAGGATCAGTCGTGGTCTTACAAACTCTACCGGAGATAGAAACGAATCTGTTACTTCATAGAAATGTGTATAAGATGCTAGCCGCACTTAAAAGCCGAGGACTCTACCATTGAGTTAGCAACCCTAATAAAAAAAAATGTGAATGTGTGGGTACAACAATCGGAGTAAAAAGAAAAAGGGGAAAAAATGCGGGACACAATCAATCAAAATACTGAACTATCAAATCAATTCATCGTCGAGAATTGAATAGTATAACATAGGAAGATCTTTTATCCATACCGAATACAAAATTTCTAATAGATTCTGAATCGAAAAACTCAAAATAAATAGATCCGTTTATACACGATCGAATTATATTTCTTTGATCCACTGTTGTCAATATGAATTGAATACTTAGAATAAAAGTAGAATGAAAACAAAATGAATAAGAGACTTGTGCTGGATTAGCATAACACTAGATAGATAATATAGATAACTAAAAAAACAGCAAAGATTAGGGACGAAATAGGAAAGAATCCCGTCTCGGGTTTATTTCTTTGTTAATGCAGTTACAACAAAAAACTCCCAATTGGATTGGAGAAAATGCCAAAATTTTATATGCCTCGTCGATCCAATTACTTCATTTATTCACCTGATCTTTTTCTATCCATCTTATATCAAATTATATCAAAAAAACAGATTTTTGTCATTATATAAGATGGTATTCTATGGTAACAATAATAAATGAAGTAATTGGGGGGGGGGGGGTAGTATAGTAGAAAAAAAAATTATACAAAGCTATATATGAATCACCCCCACCCTCTTCTCTCTCTTTTTTTTATTTCATAAATTGGCTTTCGTTTGATTCAAATTCAATTCTGTAAAAACCCCCGCCTTCTTTAAAATATCATAAACAGTTTCTGTCGGCTGAGCGCCTTTTTCAAGAAAATATAGAATGCCGGGAATATTTAAATAGGTTTGATTTTTTATCGGATCATAAAACCCCACTTTACGAAGATCTCTTCCTTCTCTTCGAGATCGCACATCAATTGCAACGATTCGATAAAGGGCTCATTGGGATAGATGTAGATGAACTATAACCCCCCCTAGAAACGTATACGAAGTTTTCTCCTCGTACGGCTCGAGAAATTGGAAGTTAGATCTATGTATAGAATTAGAATGTTAAATAGATCCATAACATCATCAAATCAATATCAAATCAATTAGAGGATTATTTAATCCTTTTTTATTCCTCTTTAGCAAAAAAAATCGTTTGTATTCTCATAACTCAAGTTGGATAACTCTGAAATAGTTCAAAAGAAAAGCCTTAGGCATTTCATTTTTTGAGTGGTCTCTAACCCCTTTTTGTTTGTCTCATTTAGAATATATTTGGATTCTTTTTCCTTTATCTGGTTGTCGAGACAATTGAAAACGGCATTTCCTTGTTCCAAAATACTTTCTCTTTGCCTGGAATCGTTGGGTTTAGACATTACTTCGGTGAATTTGAATCATTTCAAAACGACAGCAACATGCCCCTTTTTATGATTTCTTTCTATCAAAAAATCATACGCCCGGTCGATTACCGCATGATACACTTTTGATCAAAAGAGTTTCACCAATTCCAACAAATTTTCCTTATTTTATTTGAAACTTGCTCGAATTGGATCGTTTCGATTTCTACTGGATCGAAAATTTACTTACGAAGTTGTTCCAACTTATTAATTGGCACTAACCGTAGATCCTTGCCCCTGAGAAATGAATCAATACTTTCTGCTCGAGCTACATCATATACTGTTGACGTTAAACCCCAACAGTATATGATGTCGAGCCAAGAGCACTTTCATTTCTATAGAATAGAAAATGGTGGGTGTAAAAATCCACAACTGATTATGTCTGTCAAGTCGCACGTTGCTTTTTACCACATCGTTTCAAACGAAGTTTTACCATAACATTTCTCTAGTGTGGGACTGATATGTAATTGATTCAATTATGGAATCATGAATAGTCACTTGTTCGACCGTTTCATAGAAATCTATATTTTTTCTTCTTTTATATGAAGTGGTGCTGTCTAAAGTAAAGAAATCTTATCAAGAATGAAATTTCAATGCATTTTTGATAAGATTTCTTTATTAATTTATACATAATTTCTAAATATTAGGAAAAAAGTGCTTTTTATTAAATCTACATTCCATCTTCAAGTAACCTAATAGGTTATATTCAACAATCTCAGACTTCTTCGAATATCAAATAGTCAGAAGAAACGATTCAAATAGTTATTTAATTGAAAACCCCCACCTCATACCAACATCACTATTTGAATAAAGTTTTACTAAGGATCGCATTTGATGATCATAAATAAATCCGCGATTAAAAAAATAGAGATTGAAAAAATCGAATTCTTTTTTTTTCATTTCATTATTCTAATAATGTCTATTTATATAGTATAGAAATAATAGGTCTTTCCTGGGACGGAAGGATTCGAACCTCCGAATACCGGGACCAAAACCCGTTGCCTTACCACTTGGCCACGCCCCATTTAGATTTATGTTCGATACTACTAAAGACTAGTATTGTATTGGTTATTCGTCAATTCCAGTCCAAATATCTATGGACTCTATTGTTCCTGGGATTTTGACACGTGTCGATATAGAATTATCTATAGAATAAAACGGAATTTATTGATCATTACATATAATTCAATTAAGATATTGTATGAAAGGATGGTTTCTTCAATTCGCAAAAGAAAATAGATAGACTTTTGATTGGGCGAGTTCAAGTTCAAAAACAACAATTCATTTTGATCGAACCGCCTTTCGTCATTTTTACCGTATACCAATTCTCAAGAATAATATATTTATATTATTATATTAACTCAATCAAATACAATTATCTCCAAGTCCAATAAAAAAAAATGTTTGTTATGCTTAATATCTTTAGTTTGATCTGTATCTGTCTTAATTCCGCCCTTTCTTCGAGTGGTTTTTTCTTAGCCAAACTACCTGAGGCCTACGCTTTTTTGAACCCCATCGTAGATTTTATGCCAGTAATACCCGTTCTCTTTTTTCTATTAGCCTTTGTTTGGCAAGCTGCTGTAAGTTTTCGATGAAATTTTGAATACTGTCATAGACATGATTTATTGGCGAAAAAAATTCTAACAATGGGTAAGATCAGATAAGTCTTACAGTATAGTATGAACTCTCGATTTAACTAATTCTTAGATAGCTTAGAAAAATCTGAATTACCCCATTTCCTCGTTCTGATTCCTTTCATTTATTGGTGTCAAAAGAGGATATGTGGTATAAAAATGGAGAATCTATTCTCTTTTTTTTTTCAAAACAATGATCTTGGAGATTGTGTAATGCTTACTCTCAAACTCTTTGTTTACACAGTAGTGATATTCTTTGTTTCTCTCTTCATCTTCGGATTCCTATCTAATGATCCAGGACGTAATCCTGGACGCGAAGAATAAAAAAAGAAAGAGGGCTTCCCTTTTGCTTGCTTAATTTTTCAATGTGATTAGGGTTTTATCTATTGCACATCTTTAATTAAATAACAAAATCAAAAAAAGATTCG